ATTTGGCGTTTTTATACGATATCCACGATTCCTCTCGATTTGTAATTCAATACACAAATTAATGGGTTCTGTTAGATTAGCTATATGCTGTGTATTATCAACGATTTCCACAGAGGGTGGTAAAATAATGTCTTGAGCAGTTACATATCCAGGACCCTTGACACAAATAGACGCGTTACGAGTTCCATACAGATTACTTCTCAATACAATTTCTTTCAAATTCATTAAAATTTCATGTACAGATTCTTGAATACCTACGATGGTAGAATATTCATGTGGTATTTTCTCAGATTTTGCACGTGTAATACATGTTCCTTCTATTTCTCCGAGTAAGGCTCTTCGCATCGCGATGCCGATTGTATCGGCTTGGCCTTTCATAAGTGGGGCCAGAATAAAGCGTCCATAATAAAGACGCTTACTGTCTGCTCTTGATTCAACACACTTCCACTGTAGTGTCCGAGTAGATACTGTTACTTTCTCTCGAACCATAGTAATATTATTTGATCAAATCATTGAATTATTTATTTCTCTTGAAATCTCTTCAATGTTTACACACGTCTTTTTTTGGGGGGCCTACAGCCATTATGTGGCATAGGGGTTACATCCCGTATGAAACTTAATAGTATGCCACTTCTACGAATAGCTCTTAATGCCGCATCTCTCCCGAGACCCGGGCCCTTTATCATGACTTCTGCTCGTTGCATACCTTGATCCACCACTGTCCGAATAGCATTTCCCGCTGCGGTTTGGGCGGCAAATGGTGTCCCTCTTCTTGTACCCTTGAATCCACAAGTACCGGCGGAGGACCAAGAAATTACTCGACCTCGTACATCTGTAACAGTCACAATGGTATTGTTGAAACTTGCTTGAACATGAATAACTCCCTTTGGTATTCTACGCACATTCTTACGTGAACCAATACGTCTATTTCTACGTGAACCAATTTTTGGTATAGGTTTTGCCATATTTTATCATCTCATAAATATAAGTCAGAGATATATGGATATATCCATTTCATGTCAAAACAGATCCTGGTTTTTTACTGATTTTTTTGTACATCTGTACATCAGGTCCTTTAGATTTCGGGAGTCCTTTTTGTTTTAGAAAGATTATCCTTGTCTTTGTTTATGTCTCGGGTTGGAACAAATTACTATAATTCGTCCCCGCCTACGGATCAATCGACATTTTTCACAAATTTTACGAACAGAGGCCCTTATTTTCATATTTGTCACTCCTTTTCTTAATTCTGAATCTACTTAATTGGAAGAAAATAAGTTTCTTAAAATCTTTAACTTCGAATTGTATCCCCACGAAAGAATGTTGAAATTGAAAAAACCACCTAATTATGTGAGTCTTTACTTTAGAGTATACAAAAGAGTATACAAATTATATGTCCTTTAGTTGAATCATAAGAACTTACCACAATTTTGATTCTATTTACTGGTAGTATACGTATAAAATTACGTTGAACCCTTCCCGAAGCAAAACCCAGAATCAGATTTTCATTATATAAACGAACTCGAAACATACATACCATTGGGACGTAGTTCAGTAATTAAAACCTCGCGAATCTTTTTTTTTTCTTTCATTCCAGGGAAAACGGCCTTGAAGTATCAACGAATCTAAGAGGCATAGTATTAGAAACCTACCTTTTTACCTTTTTTTTTCACAAAACAAATAGGCAAGTTCCGCATATAATTCGGCTATCAGAAAGATTACCATATATAACACAAAATTTCTCCGCCGATTCCTTCTATTCGAGCCTCTCGGTCTGTCATTATACCTCGAGAAGTAGAAAGAATTACAATCCCCATTCCGCCTAAAATTCTCGGAATTCGTTGATAGTTAGAATAGATTCGTAGGCCAGGCCGGCTGATCCGTTTTAAATTTAAAACAGTTCTATACGCTCCTTTCCTATTTCTCCTATGTCGTAGGGTTAAAACTAAAAAATATTTATTGCTTTCTTGATGTTTTCTCACGTTTTCAATAAAACCTTCTCGTAAAAGGATTTTAACAATATTTTCAGTGATGTAAGTAGATGGTATTCGAACTGTTCTTTTTTCATTCATGTCAGCATTTCGTATAGAGGTTATTATGTCAGCAATAGTGTCTTTACTCATGATAAACTAAGATTATTGTTGCCCCCGAATTTTGATATAATCAACATGCTCTTTTTCTTTTTTTTTTGAATTCATAAATATTTATGAATTATTAAAGGTATATACGTGATATATAAACAATCTACTAATTAAATTAATCTATTTCATTCAAATACTATAAACTACATCACGGTCTTCCCTTATAATACTTCAGGTGCTAATGAAACGATTTTAGTGAAATTTAACTGTCTTAATTCCCGGGGGATCGCGCCAAAAATCCGGGTTCCTTTTGGATTTCCTTCTTGATCAATAACAACTGCAGCATTGTCATCATATCGTATTATCATACCGTTGTCGCGTTTGAGTTCTTTACAAGTACGTACAATTACAGCTCGGACCACTTCCGATCTTTCTAGAGGTGTATTTGGTACTGCTTCTTTGATTACAGCAACAATAACGTCACCAATATGAGCATATCGTCGATTACTAGCTCCTATGATTCGAATACACATCAATTTTCGGGCCCCGCTGTTATCCGCTACATTCAAATGGGTTTGAGGTTGAATCATATCGTTTTTTTTTGTCTTTTTCAATGTAAAGGGTGAAATAAAAAAAAGAAATATTGTTTGTTCAAAACAAAACAAGAAACCTGCAATTGTTTTTTTATACAAAAAACGATTTCCTTTGGTTCTTCCTATCCTATACCGAAAGAATGAATTGGGTTCGTATAGGCATTTTGGATGCCGCTATTGAAATAGCCCTTCTGGCTATATTTTCTGCTACTCCGCTCATTTCATAAAGTATTCTGCCGGGTTTAACAACAGCTACCCAATATTCGGGAGATCCTTTCCCCGAACCCATACGTGTTTCTGTAGGTCTTACTGTAACGGGTTTGTCTGGAAATATACGTACCCATATTTTTCCACCGCGGCGTGCATTTCGTGTCATTGCTCGCCGACCCGCTTCTATTTGTCTAGATGTGATCCAAGCGGGTTCAAGCGCTTGAAGAGCATATCTACCAAAGCAAATACGATTACCTCGATAAGATATTCCTTTCATTCTTCCTCTATGTTGTTTACGGAATCTGGTTCTTTTGGGGTTATAGTTGATGGTTGTTTATCAATTCCACCCATCTCTACTACAGAACCGGACATGAGAGTTTCTTCTCATCCAGCTCCTCGCGAATTAAAGGATTAAAAAATAATATACGTGGTGAATAATATATTGAATCGGGGGATTCTTTGAAATATCATTTAATATAATTTTTTTTTATCTTTTGATATATAATTAAACACGTATTCTATTTTTAGATAATGTCGTTTAGGTATTAGGTATAACGTTATAAAGAATCTTTATTTTGTTTTGCTTTTTATTATCCTATCAAATTGACTCAAATTTCTAAAAAAAAAATTCGCGGGCGAATATTTACTCTTTCAACATTCAGTTGTAAGATTAGTCTATGACATGACCTTTCAAAAAAAAAAAATGAATTGGTTTCTGGTTCGTTCCGCCATCCTACCCAATGAACCATTAGGATTCGTTTTCAATAGAATCTTATGCATTCACAGGTTCTGTCGTTCCCACCACCTCTCGAGTAATGGTTAGGTCTGAATTTTACAATGGAGCCCCTAATTAAATTCGTTTTTGAGTCAACCTTCTCAGTCTTTATTGACTCGGGGCTCTTGATTTTTGGTTCTATCCACGTATTTGTCTAATTATGGATCAATTCAGTATTGATGCTTTATTACATTCCCTTTTATGAGATGACTCATAGACCGTACATATTGGAATCATATATCGTTGATATTCTTTTTCTATCTTTCTCTCGCCTTTCCATTTATCTGTATACTTTTATTTTTTGTTTATGCAAAAAAGATTTCAGTTGCTACAATGATATGACTTATATATCATATTTTGACTGGTTCTTTCTTTATATCCAGATAATGCGAAGCGATGAGTTGGTTATTAGTTCTATAGTTATTAGTTCGTATTATGGGTTGTTCCATTTTTTTGAATCCTAATCCTAAAAAAACCAACGAGTCACACACTAAGCATAGCAATTATATCAAACGATTAATCGAATTTTTATTCAACCTTATAGAATTGTTCATTTTTTTTTTATCACTAAATAGAACTAAGTACAAGTCAAGTAAATGCTTATTATTCCTCGTCTACAAATATCCAAATTTTGATACCTAAAACCCCATAGATAGTTCGAACTGCGTAGGAACAATAATCTATTTTGGCTCGAATGGTTTGGAGAGGAACCCTACCTTCTCTGATCCATTCGACACGTGCAATTTCTTTTCCGTCGATACGCCCTGCAATTTGTACTTGAATTCCTTTTGTACCTGCCTGTTCAGTTAATTCAATAGCTTTTTTCATTGCTTTGCGAAATGAAACTCTATTCTTTAATTGTCCGGCTATAAATTCTGCAAGAATATTGGGGTGCCCATAAGGGTTTACAATTCTTGTAATAGCAATGTTGAGCTTTCGGTTTACACAATTGAGTTCTTTTTGTACATTGAACTGTAATTCTTCGATTTTTCGAGTCCTATCTTCTATTAATAACTTGGGGAATCCCATATAGATTATGACCTGAATCAAATCGATTCTTTTTTGAATCTCTATACGTGCAATTCCCTCGACATTAGAGGATATTTTCAGATTTTTTTGTACATAATTTTTGATACAATCTCGTATTTTTTGATCTTCTTGTAGATCCTCGGAATAATTTTTTGGTTGTGCAAACCAAAGAGAATGATGACCTTGGGTTGCACCAAGTCTGAAACCAAGTGGATTTATTTTTTGTCCCATAATCCCCCACTACTATATATATCGTGAAACGTCATATCTGTGTGTTTTTTTTTTTTATCCATTCGGGTTTTTTTAAGCATAACA